GAGGACCTCGTTTCAAAAAAATCCGTCGTCTGGGGGCTTTACCGGGGCTAACTAGTAAAAAGCCTAGAACCGGAAGCGATCTTAGAAACCAATCGCGCCCCGGCAAAAAATCTCAATACCGTATTCGTTTAGAAGAAAAACAAAAATTGCGCTTTCATTATGGTCTTACAGAACAACAATTACTTAAATACGTTCGGATCGCCGGAAAAGCCAAAGGATCAACAGGTCAGGTTTTACTACAATTACTTGAAATGCGTTTAGATAACATCCTTTTTCGATTAGGTATGGCTTCGACTATTCCTCAAGCCCGCCAATTAGTTAACCACAGACATATTTTAGTTAATGGTCGTATAGTAGATATACCAAGTTATCGCTGCAAACCCCGAGATATTATTACAGTGAGGGATGAGCAAAAATCCAGGGCTCTGATTCAAAATTATCTTGATTCACCCCCCCGTGAGGAATTACCAAAACATTTGACTCTTCACCCATTCCAATATGAAGGATTAGTCAATCAAATAATAGATAGTAAATGGGTCGGTTTGAAAATAAACGAATTGCTAGTTGTAGAATATTACTCTCGTCAGACTTAACCCTAACTAAAATAACAAGGGTTCGGGCAATTTTGCCCCCTTAGTTTTGGCTTAAGTAAAGGGACCGGGGGTAAGTAAGGTAAGGGGTTTCATCTGGGGATTTTTCTCTTATTCATGTATCATAGATCGGTAGGGTATTTTCATTCCTTGTCGATTTTGTCCAGTATTTTTCGTACCACAGAAATTCGGGGTAGGGATAGATAATCTATATCAAAGAAAGGTCTAACTGTTGGAGTATCCATTCTTATTTGATGCATTGCAGTCAGTAACATTGGTGAATCAGTTGACGAGTACGGAAAGAGAGGGATTCGAACCCTCGGTAAACAAAAGTCTACATAGCAGTTCCAATGCTACGCCTTGAACCACTCGGCCATCTCTCCCACATAATGATTATGGCCCAAAAACCGAGTGAATAGTGAGTCATTCATATTATTTTGGATAGGTATGTACATTCAATTTTAACTCTAAAAATAGAAAACTTTTCATCAAAGAAAAATCCTTCCTCCGAGGCTGGGGATAAAGATAAATCCAAAAATTGTAAAATAAGGATATATATCTATTCATGTTTGCGAAGATGGTGTTTCCGCCCTTTCTAATATTTATACCGGATTAAATCACTCAATTGAAACGAATCCAATGATCGATATATTTTTTTTAGACTGTGTTTAATGGATACCTTTAAATCATGATTCTATTTAGTTTACACTATTATTCAATTTTCATAAAAATTATAAAATTCCTTTCCAGTTTTAGATTTTTCAACAACAACTCTTTACTCCAACTTCTTAACCCATAAATTTATTCCAAATTCATGAACCGCCCCCGGATTTTTTTTTATTGATTCCTGTCAAAAAGAAACAATTTGAGTAAAAGGTCTTTCTTTTTATTTTAATGAATCCGTTTTTATGTTATTTCGTACTGCACAATTCCTTTGTTTGTGGGATCGTTTTCTCACGAAAGGGAATTAAAATAAATTATAGAATTAATACACCTATGTCTAGATCTGGGATAAATGGAAATTTTATTGATAAAACCTTTTCAATTGTAGCCAATATCTTATTACGAATAATTCCGACAACTTCGGGAGAAAAAGAGGCATTCACCTATTACAGAGATGGTGCGATTTGATTATTTTTTTTTTATATTTTTACCGCTCTCAGTCTTAAGAGAAAGACAACATTATTCGGGATAGGAAGAAAAAAATTATGGAAATAAATCTACGCTTGTTGAAGGTGAAGTTTGTAAATAAAACAACGCCTTCTGTCGTGTATCCCCGATTAATGCAGCCTCAGATGCTTCAATTGTCGATTCTAGAGTATTGAGCGAAAGGTTACACCTATGGGTTAGGTCAACCCTACTCCACTAGTACCAATAGGGGGCATAGGGGAAGAAGCACTACTCCTAGGAATCAACACACGAAAACTTTGTTATAAATTATCCCTTTTCCTTATCAGGATCGGGACTAACAATGGTTGGGACAACAAACATCCATCTCGTTCGTATTTTGGATACCCGTATAACCATCGAAGACTGTTGAAGTGACTAATTCCTGCAAATTAAAGGGCGTTGAAGACAAAGAAATTGTTGGAGTAACTTTTTTTATCTAATACCAACATGCTTGATGTTAAGGAAAGATCTTCTACAAGAAGGTTGGCTAGAGATTTCTTGTAAAAACACCAGCCCCGCTTAGTTTATAATGAGAATATTTCAGTCTTTTTGATTCCATGTATTATTATCATTATGCACATAAAGGAGGAGCCGTATGAGATGAAAATCTCATGTACGGTTCTGAAACGGAGATTCTTTGAATCGAATGACGACCGTAACGGATGTCGGCTCAATCCGAAGGAAATTATGCGGAAGCTTTACAGAATTATTATGAAGCTATGCGACTAGAAATTGATCCT